GAGGGCAATATGAATGTTCTATCATCTTCCATCACCACACTAAAAGTCTTATACGATATATCCGGTGTGGAAGTAGGCCAACATCTCTATTGGCAAATAGGGGGGTTACAAGTCCATGCCCAAGTACTTATTACTTCTTGGGTTGTAATTGCTATCTTATTAGGTTCTGCCACTCTAGCTGTTCGGAATCCACAAACCATTCCGACTGATGGTCAAAATTTCTTCGAATATGTTCTTGAATTCATTCGCGACGTGAGCAAAACTCAGATTGGAGAAGAATACGTTACTTGGGTTCCCTTTATTGGAACGCTCTTTCTATTTATATTTGTTTCTAATTGGTCAGGGGCTCTTTTACCTTGGAAAATCATAGAGTTACCTCATGGGGAGTTAGCCGCACCCACAAATGATATAAATACTACGGTTGCTTTAGCTTTACTCACGTCATTGGCATATTTTTATGCGGGTCTTAGTAAAAAAGGATTAGGTTATTTCGGTAAATACATTCAACCAACCCCAATCCTTTTACCCATTAACATCTTAGAAGATTTCACAAAACCTTTATCACTTAGTTTTAGACTTTTCGGGAATATATTAGCTGATGAATTAGTCGTTGTTGTTCTTGTTTCTTTAGTACCCTTAGTAGTTCCTATACCGGTTATGTTTCTTGGATTATTTACAAGTGGTATTCAAGCTCTTATTTTTGCAACTTTAGCTGCGGCTTATATAGGAGAATCTATGGAGGGTCATCATTGACTAGTTTTGAACTATGTTTTTGCTTAGCTTAGCCCAACTCAATGTATGCCTGTCTCAAGATACTATACTTAAACATCCAAAGTATGGTATATTACGAGCTAGAATCTAGAGTAATAGCAAATCAAGATTATGATATGAGCGAATTGTTGGAAAAATGGGAAAAAGATCTTTTTCCCATTTTTCTGGTTTGGCCCTTTTATCTTTTATACCATACCTTCCTCAATTAATATTCTAGATTGTTCAGCCAATTTCAATAGTAAATCTAAATATTAATGATTTAGATTTTCGATGTTGTATCCCATGTGCTGAGAACTAAAAGGAATAAAAAGGTTTACAAAAACTTAGAGTCCTAAAAAAGTTTTTGTTAGGAGAGGGGGTCAATTAGATATATGGAATCTAATGGCTATAAGCGAACTTTTGTGGATGTTTCAAAGAAAATTTATAGAATCCGATTGAATCTAAGATACGAATCATTGGTTTACATTATGTAACAAAGGCATGTATATGTGATAATTGACTAGTTATATATGAACTCGAGATATATATAATTTGCCCTACCCCGGACCTGGCTTTCAAATAGAAGTCTTTTCCTTTCGTCTGGTCTATGGCTGTGAATTGAATGAATAAGGAGATTAAAAAGAAAAATAACGACGAACTCAAAGAATGATTCGGAACAAAAAAAATAGAACAAGTAAAGTAATATAAATTCACAAAGATAAAGACTGCGTGGAGGATAGGAACTCCAAAAGAGATGTTGGAGTAGTTCGGATGAGTCAATAATATTAGTCCGTAGTTTTTAGTTTGTTTTGAATGAATCGGAATAGTTAAGTCCTAATTCTTGATTGTATCATTAACCATTTTTTTTATTTTTTGCGAGGAACTTATCATGAATCCATTGATTTCTGCCGCTTCCGTTATTGCTGCTGGATTGGCCGTAGGGCTTGCTTCTATTGGACCTGGAGTTGGTCAAGGTACTGCTGCGGGTCAAGCTGTAGAAGGTATTGCGAGACAGCCCGAGGCGGAGGGAAAAATACGAGGTACTTTATTACTTAGTCTAGCTTTTATGGAAGCTTTAACAATTTATGGGCTGGTTGTAGCATTAGCGCTTTTATTTGCGAATCCTTTTGTTTAGTTTAACCTAAAAATACTATAAGTATTTTTTGACTTGCCTTTTAAAATTATAGCAAGATTTCACTCCTACAATTATTCGTTGAGACAATAACTCTGGGAAGGACTGATGTGAGATTTGAGATATAGCCTGATACCTAATTATAATTAAGTATCATTCTTATTTGGGAATTTCAACTGAAAAAAAAAAGAGGGCGGGACGTGATACAAAAAGAACTCTGTTCTTTTTTTTTAGTCTATCTATAAGGGGAGATCATATGAAAAATGTAACTGATTCTTTCCTTTCCTTGGGGCACTGGCCATCCGCCGGGAGTTTAAGATTTAATACCGATATTTTAGCAACAAATCTAATAAATCTAAGTGTAGTGCTCGGTGTATTGATCTTTTTTGGAAAGGGAGTGTGTGCGAGTTGTTTATTTCAAAAATAGGCTGGATACAACCAGATGCACTTTGTTCGTTTTTGTTCGTTAGAACTAAGAAAGAAAGGTGCATAATCCCGCGAATTACTTCTGAATAAATTAATAAATGATATGTAAGAACTATAGCATTTCGTAATTTGTTGGTAAATCTACCTTCCTTTGATTCTCTATCAACCAATAATGTGGGACCATTAACATGG